AATCTTAACAAAATGAATGAATCAATGAATGAAAGTGTAAGAAATGAAGTTTAATTCCCCTTTCTGGTCTGCCCGACCAATCATTCCAAAAAGGTCCTATACCTCGTATTATTTCTATTCTACCTATCCTATTTAGTTTATTATTTTATTTATTTTTTTTAATATTCAATATTTCATATAAATATTGTTTTAATAATATCGATTTATAATTAATATCTATTTATTCTTAGATTTCTTTTTTTATTTATTTTATTCTTTGATAGAATTCTATTTCTAATTCATTAAAAATATTTAATTATATTTAAATATAATATTTAAAATTAAATAGAATCTATTTAATGAAAATAATATTAAAAAAAAATGGAAGGGTGATTAGAATGAATGATTCATAAATACGAATCAAAAGATTCTATGAAATCATGAAAGAGAGAAAGATCTTTCAGATTTAATCATACCTTTAATCATACCACATTATATTGACAATTTCAAAAAACTGTTCATACTATGAATATAGTATGATGACGATCGGGCAAGTATGCCCCCATCGTCTAGTGGTTCAGGACATCTCTCTTTCAAGGAGGCAGCGGGGATTCGAATTCCCCTGGGGGTAGGGTATTACGAAAGGGAGTTGATCATGGATTATCAATAAGCCTGGAATTTTTTCTTCCCGGGTCGATGCCCGAGCGGTTAATGGGGGCGGACTGTAAATTCGTTGGCAATATGTCTACGCTGGTTCAAATCCAGCTCGGCCCAATAATTCGCCGATCCACCACGAAATGATAGAACCCATTTGTTGTTCCCCAGAAATGCCTGATCGGAATACGGAAGAATAAAAAAAAACTACAATTTTCTGATATATTTTACTGCCGTTCATTTGCTCTCTTTATTTTATCTCACAAATTCTGATCTTGCTTGCTAATGATATAGATTCATACTAGATTCATATAACGATCTGAAACTATAAAGTCTAAGGAAAAGAATCAAATAAAGAATAAATATAATATAAATATATAAATAAAAAAACTCTTTTTTTTTTTATTGAAAGATTAATTTGATTAAGAATCAAATTATAAAAAATAAAAGGATTATTAACAATCCCTGAGACGCTCCCGCTAAAGTGCATATCCGTGTGGATATCCAATATATCACTCGCGTTTCTGTTACAATATGACTTATTCTAATCTAAATATCGAAAATCTAAATAAAATATATAATATAAAAAATAAAGGGTTTGAATGAAATCATAAGAATATGTATGATGTACACTTTATTTTATTTCCTTGGGATTGTAGTTCAATTGGTCAGAGCACCGCCCTGTCAAGGCGGAAGCTGCGGGTTCGAGCCCCGTCAGTCCCGACGGATCCAAATCCAATTCCAATAAAAAAATACATCTGCATTTGCTGTGAAAAGGAGAACACATAGCAGAATTTCATTCCCAAGTGGGATACCCTCTATCTCTTATTTTATTTATTTATTAGTTTCTATTTATTTATTAGTTTCACATTTCTCATCAAAGAAATATGGAAATTCCCATTTATTCAACTAGTCCCGATTGATAGGAGAAAGACATATGTAGATTAGTACAATTATTGGTAGAATCATATTCAGGATTCCAAGAGATACCGTACGGAGTCTGGCTTTTTCGATTATTCCCGATCTGTGTAATAGGGTACTATACGTTTCCAGGAGTCTATACACAAATGGAATTTGTACGATACAAAAAAAGATTTAACATAGTAACTTTGATATAATACTTTTAAGATGAAAAGTATATCCCTTTAGGGCTCCGATTTTTTGTAACCTCAATTACTAATTTCAATTATTAATGTGAATTTGAAACAATTTATCTCATTAAAATTTCATACTGAATTTTTGATATATGCATCCCATAATTAATCCAAGGAAATAGGATATTAATAAAATAAAGCTCAAAGAAGGATCCCATTTCTATTAGAGAGGGCTATCTCTCTTTGTGAGGGAATGAATAATCTTTTTTAAGTTTAAGGTTCTTGCCGAAGAAAGAACAAACTTTTTAATGAATTTGATGAAATACTCGATTTTTTTATATCCGGACTCTCCTTATTATACTCCTTCTTTGTTTTCCAAAGAAGATTAGATCATTAAAAAGGGGGAGTTAGAACTAAACTTCTTCCTTTTTTACATTTCGCTTCTATTGGTTATTTTATTGGGATTTTTTATAACCAATGTGAGTAAGTATAAAGGCGGTCATATGATATTTCATCAGATGATTGTACAAAGGGGGGCGTAGCTTATAGAAAAGAAAGAATGATAAAGAAAGTAAAGAAATTATTGATCGGATCAGGAATAAAAATTGGAATTCGGTATGTATAAAAGATCTTCCTATGTTATACTATTTAATTCTCGACGATGAATCAATTTTATAGTTCAGATATTGTTATTCATGATATTGCTCCGATTTGATATCATCGAGATGTAATTCATCCCATTGAATATTGAATTTACATCCGAAAGATTTATCAGCTCTATGGGATTAAATCCCGAGTTATTGCGAATTAACTAAAAATGAAACGATTAGATTATGGAAGTAAATATTCTCGCATTTATTGCTACTGCACTGTTCATTCTAGTTCCTACTGCTTTTTTACTTATAATATACGTAAAAACAGTCAGCCAAAATGATTCATTTGAATGAAACTTGACTGTTTAGTTCTTCTCAATGCTTGAAAAGAAAAAAGAAAATAAAAAGTATTCAAATTTAGTGTCTTAAATGAAATAAGCGGACTAGAATCATCAGTATTCTATGAGATTCGATAGTATGGTAGAAAGAAATATATAAATCTTTCTACCATATTTATTATTGTTATTGTAGTATATAAAGTCGTACTGTATAAAGATAGAGGTTTAATATAGATCAATCTACAATATGTATCTTCATAGATATCAATTACATATAGATATCAATTACATATATGTAATGTATTTACATAACGTACCAATTCGATTTCTTTGCTTCATCTATTTAATTTGTGTTGATTCCAATCATCAATCTGAAAAAATCGAAGGGCAATTCTTACTCTTACGATTCGAATTCCTAGAATTTCTGATTCTATTCAATATGAATCCCGATATCCATTGAAAGAATCAAATCGATGAAGGAAAAAAAGAGTATAGGCCTTTAATTTTAATAATTATTAAAATTAATAACAAGAAAATCACATAATCTTTTTTTAGTATTCCGAAGAAGTAATTGATTGAGCAGTTGACAGATGATCCAGTGGTTCAGTTCCATGGGAACCTCTTTGGATTTCGAAAAGGATTAGTAAAGCCCACTGATTTTTAACGTTTGAACCATGATATGAAATGAGTTCGATAAAGCAAGCATAACATAAATAAAATGTCTAAAAGAATAAAAAAAAGCGGGAACGCGCAATATGTGACTTGCCCAAGGCAATATTTTATTATGTGTAGTATATCGTTGGACAACCACTATGTCTATGTTGTTTCCTATAGGAAGTCTGTATATACTTAATAACATAACTATTTTTTTTTTATCTTTGAACAGTAAAAAAAAAAGAGGGGGAAACCAAAAACAAATAAAAAAGTAAAATAAAAAGGACTTTGCAGAACGATCTATAAAACAATTGATATGGTTTGAGTTTGATTCTTCAACTCAATTAGTAGTACTTCTAGAGTCCACTTCTACCCCATACTACGAGTGAAAGAGAAAATGTAAAGACTACCATTAAAGCAGCCCAAGCGAGACTTACTATATCCATGTGAATTATATCCCCTATCTCTATAAATATGAAGGAATTATTCCATTATTGTTCACTAATCATTATTATGTTCATTAATAATAGTGGAATCCCTGGCGAAGAGTCAAAAGGGGATTCTAACCCAACACCGTTGATGAAACAATCCAATAAACTCACAATTATAACAGTTTCTTATATGATTTCTAGTAGAATCGGAAAACATTAAGCACAAGCAAAATACGTAGATACACCCCTGGAAATTTCAAGGGAATGGTACTAACATGTAGTAATAATAAGACCTAGTCTTTTTTTTGTTGACCTTCATTTCATTACATTAAGTCAAAAGTATCCAAATATAGAGTCAAGATAGATCACTATCTATCACATACCCCTAATTTCGCATTTTAGCTAATCCTTACGTTACGTCTCCTGCTTGTCTATGTGAAACAATCAGAAGATAGTCTATTACATTAAAGACAATTATCTCTTCAATCAATATTAAATTGATTGCAGGAGCACACATAGAATTTCATGAGTTCGTATACGAATAAAGTATCTTTCGACCTTTCCGCAACTAATAATTAAATTCCTCGTTCGTCTATCCAAATTAATTGAAGACCCAGTTACTAAACACTACATTAATGACAGCTGTCATATCAAGATTTAACGATTCTTTTTCATTCAAAACAAAATTCACTAATATAATCTTTTCCGTGAATTGAAGCCTAGACGCAAGGATTTACAGCATTTTCATTTTAGAGAACAGAACCGCCAGATGCTTATAGCATCAAGCAAGTATCAAGAGTCGCTTACTTCATGCTGGAAAAAGATTTGTCAAGTTATCTTAGCAAAACAGAATAAGGTATTCTTATTTTTTTGTTGATCAGGCGACACCCAGATTTGAACTGGGGAAAAAGGATTTGCAGTCCCCCGCCTTACCGCTCGGCCATGTCGCCAAAACGATACAAAAAATATATGAAAATATTTCATTTTTTATTTTTTTTTTGGGGGGGGGTTATTCATTTTTGTACTTGTATCGTGAATCCTGTTTTTTTTCTTTAATCTATTTCCTAAAAGAAATCCTTACCTTTCTCTTTTGATTGGATACATTTCTTTGATTGATTGTATAATATCTTAAAACAAACACACTATTTAAAAACACTCCTTCCCTTTTCTATTGAAAAATCAATTGTGGATTTTCAGTCACAAAACAAAAATTCAGGACAAATTTGAACCATTAACTATTGACTGTGAATTTTAATT